CACTTGGAGCTTATCGGCAGAGACGAATCAATTTAGCTAGTCCTTTGTGGCTTCGGTGGCGACTAGATCAACGCGTGATTGCATCAAGAGAAGTTCCTATCGAAGTTCAATGTGAATCTTTTGGTACCTATCATGAGATTTATGGTCACTATCTAATAGTAAGAAATGTCAACAAGGAAATCTTTTGTATAGACATTCGAACCACTGTTGGTCATATTTCTTTTTATCGAGAGATAGAAGAAGCCGTACAAGGGTTTTGCCGGGCTTGCTCATATAGTACCTAAGCTAAAAAATTCTATGATACCCGCGATAATTCGATTCGGGTCTCCCCGTCTCAACTAGTATTCTAATTTGTGAATTTCTCCGCTAATCAAGATCGAGGAAAGGCAGTCTTCGAATCACTGACTCAAATCCATTGTCGAATCCTACTCAACTGAATAGCGAGGTACTTATGGCAGAACGGGCCGATCTAGTCTTTCACAATAAAGCGATAGATGGAACTGCCATGAAACGACTTATTCGCAGATTAATAGATCACTTTGGAATGGCATATACATCACATGTCCTGGATCAAGTAAAGACTCTGGGTTTCCAGCAAGCCACTACTACATCCATTTCATTAGGAATTGATGATCTTTTAACAATACCTTCCAAGGGGTGGCTAGTACAAGATGCGGAACAACAAAGTTTAATTTTGGAAAAACACCATCATTATGGGAATGTACACGCGGTAGAAAAATTACGTCAATCCATTGAGATCTGGTATGCTACAAGTGAATATTTACGACAACAAATGAATCCTAATTTTAGGATGACTGATCCTTCTAACCCAGTCCATATAATGTCTTTTTCGGGAGCTAGAGGAAATGCATCTCAGGTCCATCAATTAGTAGGTATGAGAGGATTAATGTCGGATCCTCAAGGACAAATGATTGATTTACCCATTCAAAGCAATTTACGCGAAGGACTCTCTTTAACGGAATATATTATTTCCTGCTACGGAGCTCGCAAAGGAGTTGTGGATACTGCTGTACGAACATCAGATGCTGGATACCTCACGCGCAGACTTGTTGAAGTAGTTCAACACATTGTTGTACGTAGAACAGATTGTGGCACCATCCGAGGTATTTCTGTGAGTCTTCAAAATGGGATGATAACAGAAAGAATTTTTATCCAAACATTAATTGGTCGTGTATTAGCGGACAATATATATATGGGTTCACGATGCGTTGCCATTCGAAATCAAGATATTGGGATTGGACTTGTTAATCGATTCATAACCTTTAGAGCAAAATCAATATCTATTAGAACTCCCTTTACTTGCAGGAGTACATCTTGGATCTGTCGATTATGTTATGGCCGTAGTCCCACTCATGGCGACCTGGTCGAATTGGGAGAAGCGGTAGGTATTGTTGCGGGTCAATCTATTGGGGAACCCGGGACTCAACTAACATTAAGAACTTTTCATACCGGTGGAGTATTTACAGGCGGTACGGCGGAACATGTACGAGCTCCTGATAATGGAAAAATCAAATTCAATGAACATTTGGTTCATCCCACACGTACACGTCACGGCTATCCAGCTTTTCTATGTTATATAGACCTATATGTAACTATTGAGGGTCAAGATATTCTACATAATGTGAATATTCCACCAAAAAGTTTGATTTTAGTTAAAAATGATCAATATGTAGAATCAGAACAAGTCATTGCCGAGATTCGCGCCGAAGCATCCATCTTGAATTTTAAAGAGAGGGTCCGAAAACATATTTATTCTGACTCAGAGGGAGAAATGCACTGGAGTACCGCTGTGTACCATGCACCCGAATATACATATGGTAATGTTCATCTCTTACCAAAAACAAGCCATTTGTGGATATTATCAGGAGTTCCGCACAGATCCAGTATAGTCCCTTTTTCGCTCCACAAGGATCAAGATCAAATAAATATTCATTCTCTTTCTGTCGAACGAAAATATATTTCTAACCTTTCAGTGACTGATGATCAAGCGAGACATAAATTGTTTAGGTCGGATCCTTCTGGTAAAAAGGAGGGGGGGGTTCTTGATTATTCAGTACCTGATCGAATCATATGTAAGGGTCATTGTAATTTTATATACCCCGCTATTCTTGACGAGAATTCTGATTTATTGGCAAAGAGACGAAGAAATAGATTCATCATTCCATTACAATCGAATCAAGAACAAGAAAAAGAACTAATACCCCGTTCAGGTATCTCGATTGAAATACCCATAAATGGTCTTTTCCGTATAAATAGTATTCTTGCTTATTTCGACGATCCTCGATATAGAAGAAAGAGTTCGGGAATTACTAAATATGGGACTATAGAGGCGGATTCTATCGTCAAAAAAGAGGATTTGATTGAGTATCGAAGAACAAAAGAATTTCGGCCAAAATACAAAATGAAAATAGATCGATTTTTTTTCATTCCCGAGGAAGTGCATATCTTACCCGGAGCTTCTTCCATAATGGTACGGAAC